AATCGTTGTAGACCGAACCAATCATAAGTTCCCAACCATGGGTTGAATGAAATCCGATCCATAAATCAGTAACTAAAAGAATCGAAAAAGCTTTTATTGTGTCACTCAAGTTATAGATGAATTCCTGAACCCAAGAATTAAGAATAACAAGTTCTTCATTACCCATAATAAAATAACCACTTAGAATAGCGAAACAGATTATATTTGTCGAGAAATTAAAAATGATATGGAAATTATACTCATCGTGTGTTTTGACTAATTGTACTGTTTCCTTGTGTATTCCTATATGAAGCTTTTGTATATGTGTTTCTGGGTATTCCTTTATCATTTCGTCCAACAGGAATAGTTCTTCTAATTCTATAAATCTTTCTAGAATGCTTTTTTCTTGAATTTCATTCAAGAGAGTTTCGGATTGCCGGGTATTCCACCAATTAATAACCCAAGGTTCCAGACTTTTATTAAATGAGAGAGAGACCCACCAGGGCAAAAATATTATGGATATAATATATGGGAGGGAAGTCAATGCTTTTGTTTTTTTCATTTTTTTCTGTGAATTGTTAATGAATCTGCTGCATTCGTCATTCGTCGATTCTATTTGATATTTATCTGAACACGAATTCTATATTCTATAACAAGGTATCGAACCTATGAATTTATTCCCATTTTTTTGTAAAAATTGAGTCCTTGGATCTAGCAAAATAAAATATAGAAAAGAGTCCTTTTCAGATAAAAAAAATAAGCAAGCAAATAGGATTCCCAGAGATATCTCAATTGGGTAAATTCCAACTAATTTCATCTCTATTTGTTCCTGTCGATGAATACTCGAAAATCCACTAGAAGTAACAAATATGATTCGAATTTCGAGACAAAAAAAGCCTTCCCGGATCAATAATTATTTAAAAATGTTTCACCGCCTAACCATAACCACAGTCCTGGAATAACGTAACCTATCAATTCGAAATATTGGATGAATTCTCTTAAGTCTTTTGAAGAAACTTCAATTTTATTAAAAAGGGAATTAGCAAGTTCCCTCCTTCATACTAAGAAAACATTAATTCTTCATTTCAAAATACTTCAATTGGTACACGCAAGAAATAGGCTAATTCGGCAGCTTTTTGTTCAATTTCTCGTGGAGTAAGATTCTCATCAGTGCCAGTCAAGGGAATGGCCCCTTGGCCTCTTATTTCCATATAAAGGACACGACGAGGATAAAGACCCTCTTTAACCTCCATTCTGATAGATTGGATATCTTTCATAAGGAAACGAAGGAAAATGCGACGATTTATTCCAGGAAATCCCCAACGAAAAATACAAACAATTCCTTCTTTTCTATCAAATCGATCATAACCACTACCTACATTCCACGCAATTGTACACCACAAATAGGAGCTAATAAATAGACCCGCGATCCCATAAAAAGACATTATGATCCCTTGCGGAAAAAAAAAGATTTGCTGAGATGGAAATACGGGTATAAGATTCCTACCAAGATAACTGGAAGTTCCAACCACTAAGAATCCTAATGAACCTAAAAAAAGGATACAGGCCCAAAAAAAATTACTTGTTTTTCGAGACCCCGTTATAAGTTCTATCCAGATATGCTCTGATCGCCAGTTCATATTATACTTACTATACTCGATCCGGTTGTATTCGATTGGAATTGAGAGAATAACCCAAATGAATTTGACTTAACTTTTCTTGACCCCGAAGTAACTCTCATCAACTAGCACTATTTTGACGGGAACTATTAGGAGTAATTGGTTAGATACATTGACTTTATATTTCAAACTATTCACCAATCTATTTTTAACCAGCTAGACCCATATATAATCTGCATTTATGCAGATATCGTGTATCCGTATGCATATGAGTCTCTCATTTGTGTTCGGAAAGAGCCACATACAAATTTAGATAATCTTATTTTCTTGGACATGAAGAGATAAAGAAGCCATTGCAATTGCCGGAAATACTAGGCCCACTAAGGGCACAAAAATAGAGGGTAAATCTGTCATAGAATGGGTGCCTCAATTTAATATTTGTATTTTAAAGATATCTTATGATAAGTATATCTAATATAACTAATGATAAGTATATCTAATATAACTAATATTAAGTAGTTAATAAGTGCAAGGAATATAAATGTGTACCTAATTCATCGTTATACATAAATATGAAATATGTATGATAATTCACTGTAATAATAACATATAATATAAGAAACTTTCTTATTCTCCCATCCTTTTTTATTCTTTCTATTTTTTTTACTTAAGGGTATTAAAGAGTTTATTATGAATTCGCGACTTTCACTAATCGAATCCAACAAAGCAAACGGTAACTTGATTCTATAAACTTGATTCCATAATAAAAGTGAGGGTTCTTAGTATAAATAAATTCTTTCTATTATATATTTACTTTTATATATTTATTATATAATAAATATAAATTATAAATAAATATAATAAATTATAAATAAGATAAATTTTTGTCTCGATTAAAATGAAATTAATACGTAAGAAGGCCAGATAAAATTATTTTTTCTTTATGTCTTTCCTTTCCCTAATTCCTCGGAAGGAGAAACTTACTCTTTTAGCTTTTTTATCCTATTGATTAATAAAGGGTTCCTGATTACTAGATTACTAATCAGGAATAGGAGTAAGATAAAAAATAGAAAAATCGATATGAAGGAAAAAAATAATAATTATCCAAAACTTATAGCTCTTACTACAAGTAGAACTAATGTTACCAACGAAAAGACCATTCTTCTTAACTTAAGTTTTTTTACGATAAATTAAATACAAATAAAATACTCGTTCGCTACAAATAACGATTGCTATACTTTAATTTATTGAATTTTGATTCAGAGGAAAAAAACTGTGGAGCTGAAATAACTCACTCAGAACACCTCTTAAAGGATTACGTGGTACGATTAAGTCGAATAAGCCCTTATGGAATGAATACTCAGCCGCTTGTGAACCTTCGGGTACTGTTTTATTCAATGTTTGTTCAATTACTCTTTTACCCGCAAATGCAATATAGGCATTAGGTTCAGCAATAATAACATCTCCCAACATACCAAAACTGGCTGTTACTCCACCGGTTGTAGGAGATGTAAGGATTGATACATAGAATAACTTTTTATTTGATTGATAATCATATAAAGCAGAAGATATTTTAGCCATTTGCATCAAGCTCAAACTTCCTTCTTGCATGCGTGCTCCCCCAGAAGCACATACAATAATAACAGGTAAAGATCGATTAGTAGCATACTCGATCAAACGGGTGATTTTCTCGCCGACTACAGATCCCATACTACCTCCCATAAACTGAAAATCCATAACCCCAACTGCTATCGGAATACCATTTAGTTGACCTATGCCTGTTTGAACAGCTTCAGTTAAACCTGTCTTTCTTTGATAAGAATCGATACGATCTTTATAAGGTTCTTCCTCTGAATGAAATTCAATAGGGTCCATAGAGACCATCTCTTCATCCATAGGATCCCAAGTGCCCGAATCAATCGAGAGTTCGATTCTATCTGAACTACTCATTTTCAAATGATATCCGCACTGTTCACAAATATTCATTTTTGACTTAAAAAATTTTTTATAATTTAATCCATAACAATTTTCGCATTGAACCCATAAATGTCTGTAGCTTTGATTTTTATTAATATCGAAATCATTAGACTCTTCTCTTATATTGAAATCGCTGCCATTACTACTAGTTTTTAAACTCGAATTCGAATTCCCATTTTCACTATGACTTACACTTTCAGTATAAATGAAACTAGAATTATAACTATAACTGTAATAATCGATATCACCTAAAATAGAACTTTTAATACTGACTTCAAAATGAAGATAACTATTAATGCAACTATTAATGTGATTATTCCAACTAGATTGAGTATCATACATGTAATGATAATAGTAGTTTTTGGACCCACTATTCAAACAACTAGAAAAAAAACTTTCTGGTTCACTTATAAAAGAACCCTCATTGTCAATCTCAAAAATCTGATTTTCAATATCAAAATATACAGAATAACTGTCACCATTACTATCTCTAACTAAAAAAGTGTCATCCGAGACCAAACTCCAAATATTCCCGATATCAAATAAATAATCAACATTATTGAAAGCATAATTGTCACTATTACTCCAACTAGGAATGTTTTTCCCCTTATCATTATCATTTATAATGGGTTCTTCACTTCCACTGGTATTTCCAATAATATCAGAACTATCCACTGATTTACTTAGCCCACATCTATATTCTAACTTTTTGTTAAACAACATCGAATTGAACCACCATTTTTCCATAGAGTCTTATCGCCCCCTATTTGACGAGAATACAATAGATGAATAGTCATTCGATGAATAATAATTGATTTTATTTATTATTTTATTTCTGAAGCCTATGGATCCAATCACTAGTCACTAGGATTGTTAACTAAATAACGGGTGAGTATTGAAAGAAAAGATTCTCCTTTTTGGGTTTGGGGGAATCCAAGGGTATCACTTCGATATACATATATCTATTATTATTATTATGTATTTAATCTTTTCCTCAATTAATAACTATTAACTATAAAGACAGGGTTCTCTCGCGTCATGTACAAATTATCATTACCAAGGATAAAATAAAGATAAATAGTTTTTTTTATTCCTATAAATGAAGAATTTATTTTCATACAATCTCTCATATAATTAAATAATACATTTGTATTGCAACATGGAACGAAAAAGACAATATACAGGAGGGGTAGAAGTGGCCCTTCCCTGGCTTGATCTATGGTCTGAAGCTACGCAATATAAAATAAAAGGATCCACCAATAATCTCCCAAAAATCCCCCAATAATACCAAGGATCTATAAAATTAATTTATTTATGGATCCAACGATAAAAAAAAAAAAAAAAAAAATAAACAAAACAATAGAAATAATAAATACAGAGTTGTTTTGTCTTCGACCTTATCTTGTCTTGTATTTAGATCTTGTG